ACGGCGTACAAAAAGTTCACGCCCTTCTTTATCTCTAAAAATAGGATGCCCTAACCAACCAACAGCTATTCCATCCCCGTTGTCCATTGATCCTGCTCTGAACAACCCCCCTTTTGCCGGATTATTCCCGATGTAATCATAAAAAGCTAATTTGTCGGGAATTTTAGACCAAGCTTCTGATAAACTTTGATTTTGAGCTAATCCAGCGCCAACTCTTCGATATATTTCTTGCTGGAAATATCCCTGATCCCATTGATACCGGGTGGGACCAAATAATTCGATAGGGGTAGTTGCTGAACCATACCACATAGTTCCCGCAACAACAAAAGCGGCAAAAAAGACAGCAGCGATACTACTGGAAAGCACGGTTTCAATATTTCCCATACGTAATCCTTTATACAGACGTTGGGGTGGACGGACACTAAGATGAAATAGGCCTGCTAATATGCCTAAAGTGCCCGCTGCAATATGATGAGAAGCTATTCCTCCCGGAATAAAAGGATCAAAACCTTCTACCCCCCACGCTGGATTTACAGGTTGTACCTTTCCGGTTAGTCCATAAGGATCGGACACCCATATTCCAGGACCGTACAATCCTGTTACATGAAATGCGCCAAAACCAAAACAAGCCAACCCTGAAAGAAATAAATGAATTCCAAAAATCTTGGGCAAATCCAAAGAGGGTTTTCCTGTACGTTCATCACAAAATATTTCTAAATCCCAATACACCCAATGCCAGATAGCCGCTAAGAAGCACAACCCAGAAAACACAATATGTGCACCGGCCACACCTTCGTAACTCCAAATACCCGGATTCGTTATAGTTCCCCCTGTAATACTCCAACCGCCCCATGAATTGGTTATTCCTAAACGAGTCATAAACGGTATAACGAACATACCTTGTCTCCACATTGGATCAAGAACGGGATCAGAGGGATCAAAAACTGCTAATTCATATAGAGCCATCGAACCAGCCCAACCAGCAACTAAGGCTGTATGCATTATATGGACAGAAAGCAAACGGCCGGGATCATTCAATACGACGGTATGAACACGATACCAAGGTAAACCCATGGAAATACCTCTTTATCAACGAAAAATAGACACTATGTAACTTTATTGCATTAGCAAAAACTATGCTATGAACCTCCCCTTTTTGGAATTATCTTCAAGAAAGGAGTAATATTTGTTCTATTCTTTTTTTTTAGTAAAAACGGAACAATTTGGTTCCTAGTAAGAAAGAGAAGCAGATCTATTCTATACCCGATAAGGAACAATACGCAATGGGGTTAATCCCATTTTCGATCAACAAATGCATCTATATTTAGGAATCATTCAAAAGAACTATTCGGAATCGTAAACATTTTGATCGATTTATGACTCAAATATGATAAAAGACAATATTATTAAGCCAATAAACGCATTGTTACGCTTCCATATCAAAGTCCAATATAGTACTTAATTCTTTTTTCTTTCATTTTATGCCTATTGGTGTTCCAAAAGTACCTTTTCGAAGTCCTGGAGAGGAAGATGCCTCTTGGGTTGACGTATAGTGCGACTTGTCAGATATATTGGGTCATATGGGATTTCCCCCGTTCTCTCCCCCGATTGAGATATCCTATGTTTCGGCCAAAAAAGATTGAATTATCAATAATTTGGAACGTGAAATGCAATTCGATTTGAGGGATATTCAAATTCATATTAGCAATTAGAATAATTTATGGTTGAATTTTTTGGAACACTAAAATGAAGTTTTCATAAGTAAAGTATTAAGGCTCCCTTTAGAAAAAAACATTTTGAATTTCTTTTTTATTTATTACTATGTATACCCATAGATAATAAAAGATTATTATTGAATAATATTCAATATATTTGAGAGTAATAGTAATCTCAAACTTTTCACTTTAAACGAATCCAGCGAGGAAAGAAATAAATACATGTTTAATATTTTGCATTGATAGAAGATATGAAATCAATTGAAAAAAAAAATGAAGTTGTAAAAAAAAGACGTAATATTATTGGCATTTGTCCTATATGTGCAAATCAAAATTGGGCAGATTTTTACTCGGAGTAGAGCATAAACCTAAAAGAATTGAAAAGACCTTTTCAGGAACAAGAAAAGAACATCGTGATGAAAATGAAATCGCGAAGAAGCAATGCATCAATGATAAGTTAATTCGATATGTTTAATCTTAATGTATTTTTTTTTTTGAGAGGGAAGGGGCACAAAACGAACTCATTTCGTTCTTGAAAAAATGAAGAAAATTCGTTTCATTAATATACGAAATTTTCTAATTTCTTAGAATTAAGAAACCGCTCTCAAAACTAAACTAAATAAATAATATATATATAAATAGTTTAATTTTAAAAAGAAAGAGGGCTGGAATCTACACATTGAGTCGTTTTTTCTCAATTTTTGTTGAACCGTATGCATCAAAAGGTGCATGTACGGCTCTTACGGGATACAAATTTGATCCTAATCAACCGACTTTATCGAGAAAGATTACTTTTTTTAGGCCAAGAGGTTGATAGCGAGATCTCGAATCAACTGATTGGTCTTATGGTTTATTTGAGTATAGAGAATGATAACAAGGATTTGTATTTGTTTATAAACTCTCCTGGCGGATGGGTAATCCCGGGGGTCGCTATTTATGATACTATGCAATTTGTTCAACCTGATGTGCATACAATATGCATGGGATTAGCGGCTTCAATGGGATCTTTTATACTCGTCGGTGGAGAGATTACCAAACGTCTAGCATTCCCTCACGCTTGGCGCCAATGAATTTTTTACGAAAAAAAGACTATGCATGAAATTAGGAAAATTAAGTAATAATAGCATGGCACATCGAATTCGATATACGAATTTTTTTTTCAAAACATTCAATTATATATCGAAAGAGTAGTATGAAATTAGTAGGAAGGGTCTTCCCCATTTTATCTTCGCTATTGTCGGGACCCATTTTAGCGTCACAAACCTTTTTTTTATTTTCCCACCGAAGACTTTTTAAAAATTCCGATATTTATATTTATTGATATACTTATGAATATACTTTTAAAAGAGTAAAAATAAAATAAATCAAAACTTTGGGATTGCTGAATCACAGAGGAGATAAATATAGAAAGCAACGGAGCCATCATAGTATTTTGGTAACTACTCTGAAATCGGAAAGGAAGGATGGTAATTGGATCGTTTGACGATGTCAATCCGATAAACCTTATAATTTATATATATTTTCTATCTTTTTAATTGATGATTCTTTGATGGAAGGTCAAACTGAATTCCATTCTAGAGCCGTATGCAATGCCTAAAGGATGCCCGTACGGTTGTTCTATACTTTCTTTTTTTCTTTATCTCTTTCCATCTCATAATCGAGATAGAAGAACCTTTTGTTCCATCATCAGGGTAATGATACATCAACCTGCGAGTTCTTTTTATGAGGCACAAACGGGAGAATTTATCCTAGAAGCAGAAGAACTACTCAAATTGCGAGAAACCATTACAAGGGTTTATGTACAAAGAACGGACAAACCCTTATGGGTTGTATCCGAAGATATGGAAAGGGATGTTTTTATGTCAGCAACGGAAGCCCAAGCTCATGGAATTGTTGATCTTGTAGCAGTTGAATAAAAAATCAAAATAGCATCAAAATTGCAGTAGGGGGAATAAGTTTCGATAAATCGACAATTTTGATTTCTTTATTTAGTTATTACCGGATTCAATAATATCTTATTCATCCATTCCATGGGAAAGTAATTCATAATTAGCCGGTTAGGATCAATCTAAACCAACCCATTCATTATGGATCCGATTCAACATGCCAACTATTAAACAACTTATTAGAAACACAAGACAGCCAATCCGAAATGTCACGAAATCCCCCGCTCTTGGGGGATGCCCTCAGCGACGAGGAACATGTACTAGGGTGTATGCGCGACTCGTTCAGATCATTTCTAATAGAAAGAAGGAACCCCCTTTTCCAGTATCAAAGATCAGTACTATTTTTTAATTTAAATTAAAATAGAAGAAAAGGGGAAATCGAAGAAAGAAGTACGTACGTTCACTATATCAAACTAAAAAAGATCTATTGGATTATTCCGTTGGATATGAAATTTATGGTTTGCATTGGTGCAAATTGAATTCACTCCATTTTCAAAATTGAAGATGATAAAAAATTCCTCATTGGTAACGAATGTTTATCCATTAAGCGAGCAACTATTATTTTGAAAACCCAATTTGACTATAAAAAACGGACTAAGAGGGTCAGCTACCCCAGCAAATCTTCATAATTAAATAAATATCGTTACTGTATAAGTAGATCTCATTGTGAAAGACTTTTCACTAGATCATGGGTAGAGCAAAAGAATGTGAACTGTACAAGTTAGCAATAATATTCATGAAATGAAGTCGAAGTAAAGGACTCCGGTGTATAGAGAGGACCTCACCGTTTTAGAAAGAACCATAGAAACGATGGAACCCACGATTTCCCTTTTATATATATAGGCATTCAACTCAAAATAATAAATTGTATCGATACTAGGTATCAAAAAACGAAAACAGAAAAAATATTCTATTAAAAGAAATTCAAATAAATAGAAATGAATAGGAATAAATAAATCGTGGGTGGGAAGGTTATAGTAGCAAAAGTCATTGGAATTCTTATTTTATACATTGGAAGAATGCGTGTTGTTATTACTAAACTAGTAAATTGGAAAAGAATAACTGAAAGAAAGGAAATCCATTAGTTATTCATTAAGGTTTCATTTATTCAATGACCAGAATTACACGAGGATATATAGCTCGTAGACGTCGAACAAAAATTCGTTTATTTGCGTCAAGCTTTCGTGGAGCTCATTCGAGACTTACTCGAACAATTATACAACAGAAAATCAGAGCTTTGGTTTCGTCTCATCGAGATAGAGATAAGCGAAAGAGGGATTTTCGTCGTTTGTGGATCGCTCGGATAAATGCAGTAATTCGTAAGAATTTTTTATCCTATAGTTATAGTCATTTTCTACACAATCTGGACAAGAACCGGTTGCTTTTTAATCGTAAAATAGTTGCACAAATAGCTATATTAAATAGGAATTGTCTTTATATGATTTCTAATTCGATCAAAAATAAATAAATTCTTCAATTTTAAGGAAAAATTGGAATTGTAAGTTCGACTATTGAAAATGCCATTTTCTGGAGAATGAACTCCGGGAAAGTAGAATAAAAATTAGTATGATAAAGTCGCCCAAAATGAAATGAGCAACCAAACACGTCCAATAAATATCCAATACAAAAAGATTGCTTCTTCGCCGATTCTTGTTTTTTTTTTACGATAAGTAGGAGAAATCCAATCAAGATTAGATTGGATTCTCGAATAAAACATCAAACTCTATTTCAGTTGTCGAATTTGAATTTGGATTCAAATTGAAGAGGAAAGTAAGCCTACTTTTTTTATTTATTCCGGATTCTAAGACCATTAGCTCTGGCAGTCGATTCACTTCTTTCAAATTGTTTATCATTATTAAGAAAGGGTAATAAAGATAAAATACGAGCTTGTTTTATAGCAATAGTAATTAATCGTTGTTGTTTTAAGGTCAATCTATTCACCCGTCTGGATAATATTTTTCCTTGTTCACTAATAAATCGACTAATTAAACTCATGTTTCTATAATCAATTCGATCCCCCGATTGGATCGGGGGCAAACGCCTACGAAAAGATCGTTTGGATTTCCGAAAGAGTCGCTTGGATTTTTCCATACTTTGTTTATTCCTTATCTCGAAAATACTATTTCAATCCGATCCAAAATAATTTTGAATTAAAAAAAAGATTGGTTTTTTTTAATTTTGAGTTAATTCAATTCTGTTAACTAAACTATTAAAATCTAGAATAATAGGGTCTCTCGAATAGAGAATATGTCCTTTTTTTGTTCCTGATATAAGAGTGATACACAAATAAAAATAACTTGGAGTTGGTTTATTTCTTTATCTCCCCGTGAATCGTATGTTTGTAACAATAGGGACAGAATTTTCTCAATTCCAAGCGACTCGGCGTATTGTGTCGATTCTTTTGAGTAATATATCTGGAAATCCCTCTTGATTCCTTATTAAGTCCGTTTCGAAGACAATTGCTACATTCCAAAATAACTGTTACTCGAGCATCTTTTCCCTTGGCCATGACCCTCCTTTAGTTTGAGTTTTTGATTCAATCAATTCTTCTTATTTGCTACTCTTGAAGTAACTAGCAAAAAGAAAAATAAATAAAAAAAAGTTGCTAAGTTGAAATTATGAAAGATTTCGTTCCAATCACAATACAATATACAATATAATAGAGTAAGAAATATTATATTAAATAGAATTTAGAATTAATTTTTCAAGTTTAAGTGGAAGAAGGAATTCAAACTCTATTGAATTTAGCTATATTGAATTCGATTCGAAGTATAGTATATAGTACACTATTTCACTTTCCTATCTTGTATTCCAGTTTTTTCATAGACCCCTTTCTGTTCTCACTCTATTTTTTAGAAATCGAATTGAACGCTGAGCTCAAATTTAGCCGAGGTTGAATTCATTTTTTTTCTATCTTTCCTCCTTTCTTTATTTTGTCTCTAAGTATCTAATTGAATTTTGAATAATTCAAAAAAGAGGGGAAGGGATTAGTCATAGATTTTTTGATTATATCTCTAATCTTCTTCACCCCTTCCCATGTTACTAACTAAACTAGTATGAAAAAAAAGGAAATGTCAACGCATCTGGGAATAAACGATTGATCTCTATCAACAAACCCGCTAAAGACCCGAACCAGAGAGTACTTAGTACCGGTGCCACGGAAAGATAGGTTTTTAGATCTCGCATTTTTAATCCTCCTTCTTTATGTTTTAATGTTTTATTAAAATATCTAATGGTAATACATATCGGATATGGAAGTATTTGGGATTCCTTTGTATTTTACACGGGATTCCTAATTTCCATGATTGATTTAAGAGAATAAAAAAGAGATAAGATTCTACCTTTCTAAAAATAAAAAAGTACCCTTCTTCCCCTCCCCCCAGTATTCCCTCGTTCTTTTTTACGATCAGTTTGTTTGATATTCCTATGTATATAAGCATCTTATTATAATAATAGAATATATGTTATATTCTATGAATAATATTATATTCATACGAGATTTTTTCGTAGATATGAGTTAAAAGAAATAAAATAAATATCAAGAAAAATTGTCTATGTTCCTAGATTAATAGGAATGGAAGGAATGAAAAATAAGGTTTTTGAAAACAAGACGGGGATTCTCTACAATAACAATGTAGACCAATTGAAAGAAAGGGATGTAGCGCAGCTTGGTAGCGCGTTTGTTTTGGGTACAAAATGTCACGGGTTCAAATCCTGTCATCCCTACCTGTTACTTCTCTTATGAGAAGTAACAAGGAATCAATTTTAATCGATTCAAATCACACATACATTTTTTTTTATGTTATTCTCTAAGATATTCTAGGTATTCAAGATAAGATTAGAGTGGGGGACAAAAAAAATCCTCTTCTTGGCTGTTAACTATTGTGATAAGAAGACTTTTTATAAGAAATAATAAAGCGCTCTTAGTTCAGTTCGGCAGAACGTGGGTCTCCAAAACCCGATGTCGTAGGTTCAAATCCTACAGAGCGTGATTCTGGGCTTGATTAATCTGAGAATTATATGCAAATTCAAATAATTGAGCAGAACAGTAATCTGAATTTGACCTCCTGTTAATTTTTTTTTAAGAAAAGAGGAGGTCAAATTATCAAAAAAAACTGTTAATTAATCAAAGGTCTAACTGATCACCACGTCTGTATTGTAAATATGCAGTTACAAATAATCCCGCTAAAGTAATAGGAATTAGACCTAAGACAATTCCAAATAGAAAAACTTCAATCATTTCAATTTTTTTCTTAAAATAGAAAGGAAAAAAGAGAGGTACTATCTATCACGAAATATTAATTCGTAGTGCCAGGGAATCTCAATGACCAATAATTGTAAATACATCCGGTAATGAACTATAGAATCTCGGAGTACCGGAGAAAGATTTATTTTTCGTTTTATGAGTTGTGTGCTCATTCAATTAATTTCAAATCAATCGTATCTTGTTGAGACTAATAAAGAGAGCTGAGGTTATAGTTAAAGCTGCTAGTAGAAAACCAAAATAACTAGTTATAGTAAGCATGAAGGGGCTAAATGAAATATGTTCTTTTTCTACATATGTTTAGAAAACATTTCCCTAAGTTTGAAGATAAGACGATAAGAAAAAATAGCAATTGAAACGAAAAAGAATAAGTTCAATTGTTAGTTGTTAATGCATGAAGCAGTCATTACACTACTAACAAAAGACTAAAGTCTAAAAGGGGATAAGTTAATCATTTTGAGCATCTACTCTATTTTTATTTTGTCGATCTTTTGTTTTATCCTATCTATAAAATCGATTTATTAAAATAAAGAGTGAATTTAGACGTTATAATACCCCTTCCCTTCTCTTCTTTGAAGAGATTATGTGAATGAACCCAGTACTCAACTAATAAATAAGGAAAAATAAAACGAAATCGAATTGATTCAAATAAAATTCAAATAAACAAATCAAATAAGGTAGTCAAATTCCATTTGTAGACCAGTAATCCTTATCATTTTATTTTTCTTTTCTAGTTTATCGATTGTTTCCCTATTTTTTTATTATATAATTTCAAATTTATTATGAATAAGAGAAATAGATTTTTTTTTAATCAATACTCTATACTCCTCTTACTTGTTACTGTACGAATCAGCAATTCGCTTTAAATGGAATAAACTAAAATGAAAAAAAAAAAGATTTCAAGAAAACCTTTTCTACAGTTTAGAGGTATAAACAGGAAATTTTTGAATTTCGCATCAAATTGAATTGGGGAAGTGGAAATAGGATAATTTAACTGCATTTTTTTGATTTTTATAAAAACTAAAAACCAACCCCTTGGATTCACATTTTACCTAACGTAAGTTTTCCGGTTCGAAACCAATAATAATATAATAGAGAGAAATAAACCTTATATAAATTTAAGAAATTTCATCTCAAATCATCAATTCAGACTTCTACATTGACAAGGAAAAGAAAAAAGAAATTATCTACTAGTCCTTCATTTACATACTGATTCAAATTGCGTTGCTGTCTTAGAGGAAGGATAGCTATACTGATTCGGTATACTCGAAAAAAGCCCTTGGCACAATATTGACGATCTAACAAGGATGAAAAAACGGTAGTGACTGATATCATCTTTTACAGAATCGATCCCCCTTTAATCGTACAAGAATATGCGGAGCTCAGCATGTCTGGAAGCACAGGAGAACGTTCTTTTGCCGATATTATTACCAGTATTCGATACTGGGTTATTCATAGTATTACTATACCCTCTCTATTTATTGCGGGTTGGTTATTCGTCAGCACAGGTTTAGCTTATGATGTATTTGGAAGTCCCCGCCCAAACGAATATTTTACAGAAAGCCGACAAGGAATTCCATTAATAACTGGGCGTTTTGACTCTTTGGAACAACTTGATGAATTTAGTAGATCTTTTTAGTTTTAGGAGGAACCAATGACTATAGATAGAACCTATCCAATTTTTACAGTCCGATGGTTAGCTGTTCATGGACTAGCTGTACCTACCGTTTCTTTTTTGGGATCAATATCAGCAATGCAGTTCATCCAACGATAAACATAATAAAAATTAGAGAGATATGACACAATCAAACCCGAACGAACAAAATGTTGAATTGAATCGTACCAGTCTATACTGGGGGTTATTACTTATTTTCGTACTTGCTGTTTTATTTTCTAATTATTTCTTCAATTAATAAAAAATAAAGTAAGAGAAGAAAAGAGACTGGTAGAATATGAAATATTAATTAGGAATTTGCTTATCTCATTCGGAAGGATCGCATCTCATACTTATCTATGACTGTATGTGTCTCTAGCATGACAACTTGATGAAATGGCGGAGGAAGCAAGATAAATGGCCGATACTACTGGAAGGATTCCTCTTTGGATAATAGGTACTGTAACTGGTATTCTTGTGATTGGTTTAATAGGTATTTTCTTTTATGGTTCATACTCAGGGTTGGGCTCATCTCTGTAAGAATCTAAAATAATCTAATAATAGGATGAACTGAGTTGGAGACATGAAAGCTTAAGAACTCAAGGGATCCCTTGAGTTCTTAAGCTTTCATAATAGAATATATTATTTTTATTTCAATTTTAAAATTCAAATTATATTTGAAAAATGTCATTCATTGATTTTGAACATCTATTATTGAAGCATAGTATCTATCTTTCAAAGTTAGACTGAAATTACTTGATTTCGTTTTCCTAAATGAACCAATTATAATATATCTATTTAACGAGTACAGATATTATTCAAATCCTTTCTTTTCTAATAAACCTCCATTAAGTTCTATTTTCTCCAAAAATTGCGCTCTATTTTCTATTTTTTGATTGCTCACTACTCTAATCTATATTTTAATTAAATATAGAAATAGAAGAAACAAAAAGGTTCTGAGAAATCCGTAAAAAAATCAAAAAATAGAAAATAAGATTAAGAATAGTTATCTTAGACGAACGGGATCAAAAACTATTCTTGTTGTCGTCACAAGAAAGAAATTTTGCACATTTCTTGTGACGACAACAAGAATAAACTAAGAAAATAAACGCTTTCTATTCTGCACTTACTTATTATCTGAAGTTTAGTATTCTGTATTCGATGAAATTTTCTCTTTTATTAGAATAGAAAACTATTAAGACATTCTCTGATAAGAGTAAGAGAGTCACTCGGTTCAATTTTGATTGAAAAAAAAAATAAGAGATAAAGTCAAAAAAATTTCTTTATAATATTCTTACTATGAATAGGAATAGAGTATAAGTAACTCCCAATGACTTCGAAACAAGCAAAAATGGGTTCATAATTTTTGATCATGCAGAACACCAATAAGAATTGGATTCCTTTTCCTTTCCGAAGTTGAGATTTATAAATTTGCAAATCTAAAAATTCATTTCGGATAATTGAACCTTCTCAAACTGTTTCTTCTTTAGAACCAAAAAGATTTGTGCTAAAATAACAGATGCCAGGAAGAACAAAAGACCTTGGACACGTAATGGATCTTGAAGTACTATTTCAGCATCCCCTTGACCAAATCCACCCACATTAGGATTACTCGTTAATGGCTGATCAAGTTTGATAGATTCGCCCTCTGAAACGAGAAGCTCTGGCCCTGGCGGAATAATATCAACCACTTGACGCCCATCTAACGTATCCGCTATAGTTATTTCGTATCCCCCCTTTTCTTTTCGTATGATTTTACTTACTCTACCAGCCGCTGTAGCGTTATAAACCGTATTGTTACTCTTGTTCCCGTCGGGATAAATTTGACCCCTTCCTCTGTTCCCCCCCACATATATGGGATATTTTAAGAAGTGAACATCTTTATTATTAGCGGGATCCGGGGAAAGAATAGGAAAAGTTATTTCACTATATTTCTGACCAAGAATAGGACCTATAACAAGAATATTTTTTTTAGTGGGTCGATAGCTCTGAAAAGAAAGATTGCCTATCTTTTCTTTCATCTCGGGTGAAATACGATCCGGGGGTGCTAATTCAAATCCTTCAGGTAAAATAAGAACAGCACCCACATTCAACCCCCCCCTTTTTCCATTAGCAAGAACTTGTTTCACTTGCGTATCATAAGGAATTCGAACAACTGCTTCAAATACAGTATCAGGAAGTACTGTTTGGGGAATCTCAATATCCACGGGCTTATTAGCTAAATGGCAATTGGCACATACAATACGCCCGGTTGCTTCGCGCGGATTTTCATAAACCTGCTGAGCAAAAATGGGATACGCATTTGAGATAGATGCTTGAGTGATGATATATATCATAAACGATACGGAAATAGATTGAATAATTTCTTTCTTTATCGTGATCCAAGAAAAAAAAAGGTTATTTTGAATTTGCATAGTCCAATCATTGATCCCAAAAATTTCTACAATAAAATGAGGTAGGTCACTCGGATAGTTCCCTATCCACAAGTCTGCTATTTACGTAAATTCTTTTACGCGAATATAAAATATTCGAGGGAAAATCTCCGTAGGTTCGAAGGAGTGGGTACGTCTTAAAATGCTTTGCTTATGTGCAAAGTAAGAAATATTCGAGTTGGATCAGTCATTCATTGAATGATAAATCACTACAAGTGATGGAGATAGACGATTTAAATAATGGAAGATCCAATATTTAAAAATTGTGTCTATAATGACTGGAAAAGTAGAAACAAGGCCAGATATAATTTTCTCATTATGAACAAATCCAAAATCTTTGTAGACATAGCCAATCATTAGTTCCCAACCATGGGGCGAATGGAATCCGATACATAAATCAGTTAATAAAAGAATAGAAAAAGCTTTTATTGTGTCACTTAAATTATATAGAAATTCTTGAACCCAAGAGTTAAGAATAAGAAGTTCTTTATTACCTAGAATTGAATAAGCACTAAAAATAATGAAACAGATTATATTTGTCGAGAAGTGCAAAATCATATGGATATGATCCTCATTGTTTATCTTTATCAATTGGATCGTTTCTTTGTGGATTCCTATATGAGCCCTTTGCAACCCTATTTCCGGGTATTCTTTTATTATTTCGTCCAATAGGAAGAGTTCTTCTAATTCGATGAATTTTTCTATAATACTCTTTTCTTGAATATCAGTCAAAAAAGTTTCGGATTGTGTAGTATTCCACCAATCAGTAACCCAAGATTCAACACTTTTCTTAAATGAAAGAGAAACCCACCAAGGCAAAAATACTATAGATATAACAGAAAGAAAAGGGAGAAATGCTTTCTTTTTTTCCATTTTTCATCTTTGAATTGCTAATGAACTCGCCTCATTCTTCGAATCTATGCGCTGCGATCTACTATTTTTATCAAACATAAGTTCTATTCTAAGGCATCGAACCCCGGGATCTATTCCTTTTTTTTTGATTTCCCATTCATTGATTATGAATCTAGAAAGAATATAGAATAAGAAAGAGTCAACTTTAAATGAAGAAATAATAAAAATCTTGTTTACAGATAATCTAATTGATCCAATTTGAAACTGCTTCGCGTTCTCGATGAATGCTAAAGCGAAACTAAAAAAAAACAAACATTTCAAGGAATAGTATTCCGATTTCGACTTAAAAGAACTCCCCTTGTTCTTTTTTTATTTATAGAACTATTTTGATTTGCTATTTCATTTCAAAATACTTCAATTGGTACGCGCAAAAAATAGGCCAATTTGGCAGCTTTTTGCTCAATTTCACCCAGGGTCAAATTCTCATCAGTACGCGTCAATGGAATGGCTCCCTGTCCTTTGATTTCCATATAAAGGATACGACGAGGATAAATGCCCTCTTTAACTTCTATTCTGATCGACTGAATATCCTTCATACGGAATCGTAGGAAGATGCGACGCTTTTTCCCAGGAAATCCCCAACGAAAAATGCACACTATTCCTTCTTTTAGATCGAATCGATCATAGCCGCTCCCCACATTCCACGAAATTGTACACCACAAATAGGAACTAATAAAGAGACCCGCGATCCCGTAGAAGGACATCACGATCCCTTGTGGAAAAAAAACGATTTGCTGATATGGAACTAAAGATATAAAATTCTTACCGAGATAGCTGAAAGTTCCAACTAAGACGAATCCTAATGAACCTAAAAAAAGGATCAAGGCCCAGAAGAAATTACTTAGTTTTCGAGACCCCACTAGACGTTCTATCCATATATGTTCGGATCGCCAACTCATATTATATCTAGTTGCATTTTTTTTTATTGGAATGGAGAAACTTTTTGTTTCCGAAGTAACTCTCATCAACTAGTGCCATTCGCATGTAACCCTTTCCTTTAGGAATAATCGGAGTAATTCGTCGAATGGGTTAGGTATAAAATAAAAGAATATCCCTTTTTTAGGATCTTCTAGAAATATCTACATACATATAGATAGATCGACTTTCCGTTTCAGGCATCTGCCTCGATTCCAATCTATTTGGAAATAATTCGAAACTTATTTCCCTATATTGTTTGTATATTTCGAGCATCTATTTACGGATATATAAGAGCTGCTTCATTTATGCCCCTATGTTATACCATAACATACTCTACTAAATGCACATCTGTATTAGCTATATCTAAGTCTTGAAAAAAAAATGGATGAGATTTGAACCCATAAGATCTAAGAAATCTTGTTTTTTTGAACATGAAGAAATAAAGACGCCATTGCAATTGCCGGAAATACTAGTCCTACTAACGGCACAAAAATAGAGGGTAAGCTATTGAGAGTTGTCATAGAATGGGTACCTCGATTGAATATTTAGACCTGTTATTACTATAAACATATCTTATACTAATTCTTAGTAGTATTCTATACTAATTAGTATATCGAAGTGAGTATTCTATATAATAGAAATAATAATAATAGAAATAATAGAATAGAAATAAAATTCTATATATTCTATATATCTTATTATCTATTATTATCAACTAGAAATCAAAATGAAATAGAAAATAGAGAAATTCACGAGATTAAATAAATAGAAATTAATTCAATACAATATTATCTTATTTCTCTTTCGATATGAAAGATATAAATATATGGATGATAATCCAGTCTTGTCTGAAAATAAAATTCAATTCCAATTTTGATATTCAATTTTATTTAGAGTTAAAATTGAATATCAAAATCAAAATAAAGAGTTTCTTCCGAATTGAATTTCGTAAACTATTCTGTTATAATTTTTCATTCAATCCAACAACACCAGTTATTAATAAAAAAATAGGGGCTTAGGGGGAGATTCGAGTAGAAAGAAAAGATACTCTATATCGATATTTTCTCTATTTGAATTCGCGATACATACGCAACAAGAAGGGAAGACGACCTTCGGTTTCTTTTTCTTGCCTAATTTGAATTTCGCAGAAAAAAGAATT